AAATGAAGTAGGATAATTTTATGATAATTCCTTATTGACAATATATCTAAATAATAGATATCTGTATTTCTGTTCTGGGGTTTACATAGACTCATATGTTTTGTTATAATTGAAATTGAGAAATCTTTTTGAATTGAAAAAATAAATACTGATTAGTTCTGATTCAATTTGTATTTTGTCATTAGGAAAACACAATTTTCAATTCAAATCCCACAATCGTTCATGAATTAGCAGTAAAGAGTCAATAGTCAATGGTTGAAATTTCTCGTCTGAAAAATACACATTTGATTTCTCAATAGAAAAACGAGAGAATGTTTTCAGCATTGTGTATTTTCAGATACTATACAATCAAAGGGATGGATAAAATCCAACCAAAGGGGGTATTTCTTTTTGTTTTTTATTAGGAAATAAAAGGATTAAGGAAAACAGAAGTCAAACTGCAAGTACAATAAAAATGAAGTAATCCAGGAAAAATTGTATCTATTTTGTATCATTTTGGCGGCATGGCCGAGTGGTAAGGCGGGGGACTGCAAATCCTTTTTCCCCAGTTCAAATCCGGGTGTCGCCTGAATTGAATCACCAAAAAACTCGAAATCATAATCGATTTATTGGATTGGTTTCTCAATAGTGTTCGGTAGAACCCCTTTTTGACTCTGCGACATTAATTCCACTATTATTAGTGAGGAATAATTCCTTCGTATTTATAGAGATTAGGGGACATAATGCACATGGATATAGTAAGTCTCGCTTGGGCTGCTTTAATGGTAGTCTTTACATTTTCCCTTTCACTCGTAGTGTGGGGAAGAAGTGGGCTTTAGAAGTACTACTAATTGAGTTCAGGAATCAAACCCGCTTGTTTTATAGATCGTTCTGCAACGCATTTTGAACTATTTAAAATCCAAAACTCTGAATTTGGAATCCCATTGGATTCCAATAGAGTAATCTATGATAGGAATCATACTCTTTCAATCCAAGAGATATTTCATTGATTCCCGTCTTTGTACTTCGAAAAGAAAGGGATTCAGGTGATTGGAAATTTATTCCAACCTAAAATTCTTCCGAAATTTTCTATTTCAATCAATGGGAATGGGCTCTTACTATCTTTATAGACGGATACTAAGCTAAGGAAGACCGGACCTTTTTCTTTTTTGATTTACTCTTGACTCTTCAAAAAAGAAGTCGTTTTGTTAAGCGTATACGCACTTTACTATAAGAAATGATATAGAGATAGTGATTGTTTAAGGAGAGGCTGGGCAATAATAAGATCTTGCCTCGGGCGAGTTACATATTGGGCATTTACCCTTTGGTTTCTATTCTAATTTTAGAAATGCGGTTTATGCTTTATCGGCTTATTTCATATGGCGTTAAAAATAGGCGAGGTTTCCCCTTACTTAGGTTTCCCCTTACTTATTAGTAAAAGGAAAGGAATTAGAATCCTAAAATAAGAATTTTTTCAGATTGATCGGAACAAATAACAAATAGATGTAGCAAATTTTGTCTTATGTCAATTCCATACAATATATGGAATATATATACAAATATAGGAAGAGCATATTGTAGATTGATATATAGAAACTTAAGCGTTTATCTTTATTCTAGATTACAACTTTATAGACTAAGAGATAGATAGTATGGTAGAAAAATGAATTTTTCTACCATACTATCTATCTCTTAGAAAATCTATCTCTTAGAAAATTTCCGATTATAGTGCGCTCATTTCATTTAAGTTAACACGTGAAATTGAATCCCTTTCATTTGACTTCGTCAATTTTTGATAAGAACTTGGAAGGAAAGTTTGATTCAAATTCATTTGAAAATTCAATTTAATTAATCATTTTGACTGACTGTTTTTACGTAAATGATAAGTAGAAAAGCGGTAGGAACTAGAATGAATAGTGCAGTAGCAATAAATGCAAGAATATTTACTTCCATAATCTCATCGGTTTTTTACTTCGCAATAACTCGGGATTTAATCCCCTAGAGATGATAAATCTTTCGTCTATCGTCTGTAAATTCAATGAATGAATTACCTCTCGATGATCTTGAACCGGATCACTATCATGAATAACAATATCTGATCTATCAAATCAACCCGTCGTCAAGACTTGAATAGTATAACATAGGAAGTTCTTTTATCCATACCGAATCAAAATTTTGATTCCTAACTTAATTACTCCAAAATGATATTTATCATCCGTTTCCTTGTTTTTTCTATAACCCACCTTGCGTCTTCCTTGGACAATCTTCTGATGAAGGATCATCAGATTGTCTTTCCACTTCAATTAATTACATAGTTCCAAACCTAACAAACAATAAAAGCGAGATGGAAAAATAGGAAAGAAAAAAGAGATCAAGACTCCTTTTTGCTTTGGGAATGAAAGTATATCCCTTGACACTCTTTACTAGTTCAGAGAAAGGGAAAATTTTCTTTTTGTATTTATTGGATCCGTCGGGACTGGCGGGGCTCGAACCCGCAGCTTCCGCCTTGACAGGGCGGTGC